TGAGGAAGAAATAGATGTAGAAATGGAAAAAACTTCCGAAACGAAGGAGACTAAACAGGAAGAAGAGGGATTCACCGAAGAAGATCCTCCTCCTTCCCTTTTTTCGGACGAAAAGGAGGATCCGGACAAAATGGATGAAACGGAAAAGATCCGAGTGAATGGAAAGGACAAAACAAAGGATGAATTCAACTTGCACTTAAAAGAAGCATGCTATAAAAACAGCCCAACTTTTTATTCTGGCAATCAAGATATTTCGAAGTTAGAAATACTTAAAGAAGAAAAGAAAAACCTCTTCTGGTTTGAAAAACCCCTTCTTTCTCTGCTTTTCGACTATAAACGTTGGAATCGTCCAACGCGATATATAAAAAACAATCGATTTGAAAATGCGGTAAGAAAGGAAATGTCACAATATTTTTTTTATACATGTAAAAATGATGGAAAACAAAGAATTTCTTTTACATATCCCCCCAGTTTATCCATTTTCTGGGAAATGATACAAAGAAAGATTTCTTTGTCTACAACAGAAAAATTCTTATACGATGAACTATACAATTATTGGATTTATAACAATGAACAAAAAAAAAACAGCTTAAGCAATGAATTTGCTAATAGAATTGCAGTTCTAGACAAAGGACTTTTTTATATAGATGGACTCGATAAAAAAACTCGATTATGCAATGAGAAAACGAAAAAGGAATATTTGCCAAAAATAAATGATCCTTTCTTAAATGGATCCTATCGTGGAATAATAAAAAAAAGCTTTTCACCCTCTATTATAAATGAAACTGCAGTCAAAAATAGGATAGATGGAATTTTTATAAATAAGATTCATAGTATTCTTAGTAATGATTATAATTACCACGAATTTGAACAGAAAAAAGATGCATTTAATAAAAAATCAATATCAAAAGAAATTAGGCATTTCATGCAGTTAATGAGTCAATTTTATGGGGAATCAACATTCAATCTGAAAGGAATTTCTTTACTTCCAGAAGAAGTACAAATTAGTTCAGAAGATCAAGAAAAATTTTGTAAATTTTTAGTTGATGCAATCATAGGACTAAAAATAAATAAGAAATTAATAAAAAAATCAATTGGAATAAAAGATATTAGTAAAAAAGTTCCACGCTGGTCATACAAATTAATTGATGATTTAGAACAGCAAGAAAGAAAAAAGGAAGATGACGTACCAAGAGATCATCAAATTCGCTCAAGGAAAGCTAAACGTGTAGTTATTTTTAATAATAACGAGGATAATCTCAAGATTAATAAAATCGATCCAAAAAAATCTAATCAAGAAATAGCTTTGATACGTTATTCACAACAATCAGATTTTCGTCGAAATATAATAAAAGGTTCCATGCGTGTTCAAAGACGTAAAATTGTTTTTTTGGAATTATTTCAAGCAAATATCCATTCACCACTGTTTTTAGACAGAATAGATAAATCTTCTTTTTCTTCTGTTAACATTTCAAAATTAATTAAACAAATTTTTAGAAATTATATAGGAAAAACAAGAGAATTTCAAATTTCGGATTATACAGAAGAGAAAAAAAAAGAATACAAAAGAGACGAAGAAAAAAGAAAAGAAAAAACACGAATAGAAATAGCTGAAGCTTGGGATACCATTATATTCGCTCAAGTAATAAGAGGTTTGATGTTAGTAACTCAGTCCACTTTTAGAAAAAATTTTTTATTACCTTTTTTCATAATAGCAAAAAATATGGGTCGTATAGTTTTATTCCAACTTCCCGAGTGGTCTGAGGATTTCAAAGAGTGGAATAAAGAAATGCATGTTAAATGTACCTATAATGGTGTTCAGTTATCAGAAACAGAATTTCCTAAAAATTGGTTAAAAGATGGTATTCAAATAAAGATACTATTTCCTTTTTGTATAAAACCTTGGCACAGATCAAAACTAAGACCTTTTTATCAAGAGCAAATGAAAAAACAAAATCAAAAGGATAGCTTTTGTTTTTTAACAGTTTGGGGACTGGAAACAGAATTTCCTTTTGGTTCCTCCCGAAAACGACCTTCTTTTTTTAAACCTATTTATAAAGAACTCAAAAAAAAATTAAAAAAAATTACAAGGAAACATTTCCAAGTTTTAAAAAATGTCATTGTCAAAGAAAAAAAAAAAATTTTTTCAATGGTAAGCCAAACTTTTGTATTTGGATTGGGAGAAGAATCTCGTGAAATAAAAAAAGAAAAAGATTTGACAATCAATAATCATATGGTTCATGAATCATCCATTCAAACCCAATTCATTAATTGGATAAACTATTCAGATTCAGTGATAGAACAAAAAACGCAAAATCTAGCTAATAGAACAAGGACAATAAAAAATCAAATAGAAAAAGAAAAAAAAAATGGATTTCATACTATAAAATATATAATTAAGCATAAAAGAATATCTTATGGTACTCAAAACTTAGAATCATCCCAAAATTTGGATCAGATATTAAAAAGAAGAAATACTCGATTAATTCGTAAATCAAAAAAATTACAAAATTTTTTTAGGGAAAGAATATCCGTAGATATATTTTTATATATTATTAATATTTCTCGAATTAATATAAAACTTTTGCTTGAATCAACAAAGCATTTTAGTGAAAAACCCGTTGACAAAAATAATAAAAATCAAGAAAGGGTTGAAAAAAAAAAATCTTTTCAATTTTTAAAATCACTTTTTTTTGTTATTAGTCATAGTCATAAGAATTCTAAAATTCTTTCAGATTTATCTTTTTTGTCACAAGCCTATATATTTTTCAAATTATTAGAAGCCAAATTTATTAACTTATATAAGTTTAAATTAAGTTCTGTCCTTCAATATCGCGGAACACAAAGAATAATTCCTTATAAGTTAAAGACTAAAAAATGTCAAAATTCTGGACTGAATCCATGGAAAAATAGGTTAATTATTAAAAAAAATTATCAATATGATTTATCGCAGATAAACTGGTTTCAATTCGGACCAAAAAATTGGCGCAATCAAGTCACTGAATTTTGTGAGATTGAAAATAAAAACTTCCAAAAAATAAAAAGGAATTCATATAAAAAAAACGAATTACTTAATTACAAAAATACAAAAAATTCTGAAAAACCTTTATTTTTTTTGCTGGATCAAAAAGATAATTTAAAAAAAACCTATAGATATAATATTTTATCCTATAATTTTATTTTTTATGAAGATAAGAAGGATTCATATAGTTATGGAGAACCATTACAAGTAAAAAAAAAGCAAGAATTCTCTTATATTTATAATTACAATATAGCTAAAGACAAATTTATTTATATGTGGTGGAGTACTCCTATCACTAATCGTTTAGGAAGAAAATTTCTGGATATAGAGATAAATACAGATAGAAAATTTTGTGATTGGAAAATTATCTTTTTTTTTCTTAGAAACAAAATCGACATTGAGACTTGGATCAATATTAGTAATAGTACTGAAAATTTTAAGATTGAACTTAAAAATTATAAAATTGTTGATAAAATAGAAAATAAAGATCTTTTTTATCGTACAATTTATAAAGAAATTAACAAATTAAAAAAAAAAAAAAAAATTTTTGATTGGATGGGGATGAATGAAGAAATACTAAGTCGTCCTATATCAAATCTAGAATTTTTGTTCTTCCCAGAATTTTTTTTACTCTTTAATGCATATAAAAAGAAACCTTGGCTTATACCAATAAATTTACTTTTTTCAAATTGTAATGTAAGTGATAATTTTAGCGAAAAGAAAAACACCAAAAGAAAGAAAAAAGGGAATCCTTTTACAACATCTATAATATCAAATGAAAAAAAATATCTTGAATTAGAGAATAGGAATCAAGACGAAAAAGAGCTCAAAAGTCAAAGAGATCGTGGGTCTGATGTTCAAAAAAATTCTGAGTCTCTCAGCTCAAATCACCAAAAAGATATACAAGAAAATTTTATAGAATCATATATTAAAAATCGCAGAAAAAAAAAACAAGACAAGAGTAGTCCAGAAGCCGAACTCAATTTATTCCTTAAAAGGTTTTTGTTTTTTCAATTGAAATGGGACGATTCTTTGAATCAAAAATTGATCAATAATATCAAAGTTTACAGTCTCCTGCTTAGATTAAAAAATCCACGGGAAATTACAATATCCTCGATTGAAAGAAGAGAAATGAGTCTGAATATAATGTTGATTCAGAAAGATTTAACTCTTACCCAATTGATAAAAGGGGGGATATTTTTTATTGAACCTATGCGTCTGTCTGTAAAGGGCGATGGAGAATTTATTCGGTATCAAACCATAGCTATTTCATTCATTCATAAGAATAAACACCAAAATAATCAAAACATCGACAATATTGATAAGAGGACTCCGGATGAATGGATTACCAGATATCAAACAGTGATGAAAACTAGAGATAAAAGCTATTTTGATTTACTTGTTCCTGCAAAGATTTTTTCGTCCAGGCGCCGTAAAGAATTGAGAATTCTAATTTGTTTGAATTCAAGTAATAATAATGGTAGGTATAGGAATACAGTATCTTACAACGGGAATCCTAAAAAAAACTGTAGTCAATTTTGTGATGAAAAAAATAAAAAATTAAACGTCTTTCTTTGGCCTAATTATCAACTAGAAGATTTAGCCGGTATAAATCGTTATTGGTTTAATACTAATAACGGTAGTCGTTTTAGTATATTAAGAATACATATGTATCCACGATTAAAAATGTATTTATGATACATTTATCTTATATATTCCCTATCCATTATCTGCTAGATAAATAGATGCCCATGCGTCTTGGGCTTCAATTCTGATATATGATACTAAATTTATAACATATCATATCAATTAGATCTAAAAAAGAATTGCCAGAAAAAAAATAGAAGGAAATGTGTATACGAGGCTAAATGGGCTGGAATTATTATTCCTGATCGAGAAAATTTCATATTTGGGAAATAAAAAAATAAGGAAGGTTAATTTTTTATGAACAAAAATTCATTGATTTCGCATGAAAAAAAAGAAGAAAACAAGGGATCTGTTGAATTTCAAGTTTTCTGTTTTACCAATAAGATACGAATACTCACTTCACATTTGAAATTGCATAAAAAAGATTATTCATCTCAGAGAGGTCTACGACAAATTCTAGGAAAACGTCAACGACTACTGGGTTATTTATCAAAAAAAAATAGAATACGTTATAAAGAATTAATCAGTCAATTAAACATTCGAGAGCGAAAAACCCGTTAATTTTAAGAGTTGTTTTGAATTATTTGATTTATTCGATCTTGAATTTTGATGAACTTTTTTTCGGCAATTCATGGAAAAATTAATTCATGAAAGAATGAATCGGGGCAAAACTTATGACTGTACCAATTACAAGAAAAGATCTCATGATAGTCAATATGGGCCCTCAACACCCATCAATGCATGGCGTTCTCCGACTTATTGTTACTTTAGATGGCGAAGAGGTTATTGACTGTGAACCCATATTGGGGTATTTACACAGGGGGATGGAGAAAATTGCAGAAAACCGAACAATTATACAGTATCTGCCTTATGTAACACGTTGGGATTATTTAGCTACTATGTTCACAGAAGCAATAACTATAAATGGACCCGAGCAGTTGGGAAATATTCAAGTACCTAAAAGGGCTAGCTATATCAGAGTTATTATGTTGGAGTTAAGTCGTATAGCTTCTCATTTGTTATGGCTCGGCCCTTTTATGGCAGATATTGGTGCGCAGACCCCCTTTTTTTATATTTTCAGAGAAAGAGAATTAATATATGATTTATTTGAAGCGGCCACCGGTATGAGAATGATGCATAATTTTTTTCGTATTGGAGGAGTAGCTGCCGATCTACCTTATGGGTGGATAGATAAATGTTTAGATTTTTGTGATTATTTTTTAACAGGACTTACTGAATACCAGCAACTGATTACGCGAAATCCTATTTTTTTAGAACGAGTTGAGGGGGTAGGTGTTATTGGCGAAGAAGAGGCAAAAAACTGGGGCTTATCAGGACCAATGCTACGCTCTTCCGGAATACTATGGGATCTTCGTAAAGTTGATCATTATGAGTGTTATGACGAATTTGATTGGGAAGTCCAGTGGCAAAAGGAAGGGGATTCTTTAGCTCGTTATTTAGTACGAATAGGTGAAATGGCAGAATCCATTAAAATTATTCAACAAGCTCTAGAAGGAATTCCGGGGGGGCCCTATGAGAATTTAGAAATTCGACGCTTTGATAGGATAAAAAATCCTGAATGGAATGATTTTGACTATCGATTCATTAGTAAAAAGCCATCTCCTACTTTTGAATTGTCGAAACAAGAACTTTATGTGAGAGTCGAAGCCCCAAAAGGAGAGTTAGGGATATTTTTGATAGGAAATCAGGGTGTTTTTCCTTGGAGATGGAAAATTCGCCCACCCGGTTTTATCAATTTGCAAATTCTTCCTCAGTTAGTTAAAAAAATGAAATTGGCCGATATTATGACGATATTAGGTAGTATAGATATCATTATGGGAGAAGTTGATCGTTGAAATGATAATTAATACAACAAAAATACAAAATATCAATTCTTTTTACAGATTGGAATCTTTAAAAGAGATTTTTGGGACTATATGGATACTTTTACCTATTTTTATTCTTATATTGGGAATCACAATAGGCGTACTAGTAATCGTATGGTTAGAAAGAGAAATATCCGCGGGTATACAACAACGTATTGGACCGGAATATGCTGGTCCTTTGGGAATTCTACAAGCTTTAGCAGACGGAACAAAATTACTTTTTAAAGAAAACCTTCTTCCATCTAGAGGGGATATACGTTTATTTAGTATCGGACCCTCTATAGTCGTCATATCAATTCTACTAAGTTATTCAGTAATTCCTTTTGGTTATAACTTTGTTCTAGCCGACCTTAGTATTGGTGTTTTTTTATGGATCGCTTTTTCAAGTATTGCTCCAATTGGGCTTCTTATGTCAGGATATGGATCAAATAATAAATATTCCTTTTTAGGTGGTCTACGGGCTGCTGCCCAATCAATTAGTTATGAAATACCATTAACTCTATGTGTCTTATCAATATCTCTACGTGTGATTCGTTAAGGCCTACGTCTTCAATTTTAGGTTTTATAAGATAAGTTATTAAAAAGATATCTTCATTTTTTATTCACCAAGAGGGTTGATAAATTAAATCTGATAGTTAGATGAGTGAAAAAAAACAGTTTATAAATTCGCAGTAAAAAAAACTCATTTCCTATGTACAAGAGTTAAACGAAAATAAACATAAGCAGTCAAGACTGTTTATCCCCAAGATTTTTTTATTAGTAATTATAACTTGAAGCGGGTTGAAAAAATATTTTTTTGGGTTTTTTTGATTAAAAAAAAGTGGATGATTAGGAACACTAAAGTACACAAAGGGTTCGTTATAGAGATTTTTTAGGTTATCCTAAGTTTACATAAAAGAAATACAAATTTGAGACTTAAAATTGGTAGAAATTTTCAAGTAGTACTCCCAGAAATTCCGATCCAGAGTATGCTCCTATCCACCCATTAATTGAATAACTATCAGGAACGAAAGAATCCTTTAACTTTTTTTTTTAAGCCTAAATAGAAAAAAAATGTACTAAAAAAAATTAATTTACAAAAATGCTTTTTTTCGCTATACCTATTAATGGAAATAAAATTTTTGTCATGGTATAAGTCATGAATGAGTGTTTAAGTCTAAAAAAAATAAGATTAAATTTATCTTTTTTTTTTTTTTATCAGTATTTTATTCAAGGATTTTTTAAGTTATTACTAAAAAAAAATGGAGTCAGTCAAAGGATGAGATAAATTCCGAAGCACTTTTATAGTATTGCAGACAGAATTTCATTGGTTTAATTCAGGATCTTTCGGTTTATTTTGACTTTATTTATCCTACAAGTATATCAGTAAAGAATACCGAATCAATTCTTAGATTTATTGACGGCCCTCGGGGAGCCGTATGAGGTGAAATTCTCATGTACGGTTCTGTAATAGCGATGACAAGAGTGATCTGATCATCGACTATGATTATCTAACAGTTCAAGTACAATTGATATAGTTGAGGCGCAGTCAAAATATGGTATTTTGGGGTGGAATTTGTGGAGGCAACCTATAGGATTTATTGTTTTTATAATTTCTTCTCTAGCAGAATGCGAGAGATTACCTTTTGATTTACCAGAAGCAGAAGAAGAATTAGTAGCAGGTTATCAAACCGAATATTCTGGTATTAAATTTGGTTTATTTTACGTCGCTTCCTATCTAAATCTACTAATCTCGTCATTATTTGTAACAGTTCTTTACTTGGGTGGTTGGGATTTTTCAATTCCAGACATGTACATTCCTGAGTTTTTTGAAATAAATAAGGAAGGAGTCTTTGGAACAGCATTGGGTATTTTAATTACATTAGGGAAAACTTTTTTGTTCTTATTCATTCCTATCGCAACAAGATGGACTTTACCTAGACTGAGAATGGACCAATTATTAAATCTTGGGTGGAAATTTCTTTTACCTATTTCTTTAGGTAATCTATTATTAACAACTTCTTCCCAACTTCTTTCATTATAAAAAAAAAATATATATATATGTATTTAATACTCACTAAAATTAAAATTTATCGCAAACAAGAGAAAGAAACAATTTTTTTTTTTAGTATATGTTCCCTATGATAACCGGGTTGATCAATTATGGTCAACAAACAGTACGCGCGGCAAGGTACATTGGTCAAGGTTTTATGATTACCCTATCTCATGCCAATCGTTTACCTGTAACTATTCAATATCCTTATGAAAAATTGATCGCCTCAGAACGGTTTCGTGGTCGAATACACTTTGAGTTTGATAAATGTATTGCTTGTGAAGTATGTGTTCGTGTATGTCCTATAGATTTGCCTGTTGTTGATTGGAAATTGGAAACGGATATTCGAAAAAAACGATTGCTTAATTATAGCATTGATTTCGGAATCTGTATATTTTGTGGTAATTGTGTTGAGTATTGTCCAACAAATTGTTTATCAATGACTGAAGAATATGAGCTCTCTACTTATGATCGTCATGAATTAAATTATAATCAAATTGCTTTGGGTCGTTTACCCATATCAATAACTGATGATTACACAATTCGAACAATTATGAATACACCTCAAACAACAGAAAAATCCTGTGATTAAAAAACACTTTCTAATTACTAAATGACTAAATTCACAAAGTTCCTTTAATTTTTAAACAAAATTTGAATTTAAAATTGTAGGGAATAAAAAAAAAAAATTTATTTTTTTCTTGGTCAAAAAAAATGTGAACTATTGGCTATTCTATATAATTGGTGAAAAAAATGGGTATTGAAAAAATTTTTATTAAAAAAAACTGCAATGGGTCTAAAAATTTTACCCGTATTTTTTAAAGCAGTACACATTAGGATTTAACATTTAGGAATGCACGAATCCTTTTTTCTGTTCAATTCAATAAGATCATGAAACCTTCTTATTTTTTTTATCTCTTAATTTTATATATAATGGATTTACCTGGACCAATACATGATTTTCTTTTAGTCTTTCTGGGAATAGGTCTTATATTAGGAGGTCTAGGAGTAGTTTTATTTCACAATCCAATTTTTTCTGCCTTTTCCTTGGGATTGGTTCTTGTTTGTATATCTTTATTCTATATTCTAGCCAATTCGCATTTTGTAGCTTCGGCACAACTCCTTATTTATGTGGGAGCTATAAATATTTTAATAATATTTGCTGTAATGTTCATGAATGGGCCAGAATATGACACAAATTTGCGTCTGTGGACTGTTGGGGATAACGTTACTTCGTTGATTTGTACAAGTCTTTTTGTTTCATTAATTTTTACTATTCTAAATACGTCATGGTATGGTATTATTTGGACTACAAAATCAAACCAGATTCTTGAACAAGATTTTATAACTACGAGTCAACAAATAGGAATTAATTTATCAACAAAATTTTTTCTTCCTTTTGAGCTCATTTCTATAATTCTTTTAGTTGCGTTAATAGGCGCAATTGCTATGGCACGTCAATAATTCATTTTAAAAACCAGCAATAAAAAAAGTTTCTCATATTCAGATTGGTTTAGAAACTTTGAGTTCGATTTCTTATTACCAATATATTTTTTCTTTTTTTTTTTTTTGAACTTATGGTATTCTAGTCAATCAAATGGATTTAATTGTTGTTTATATTGAAAAAAATATTCATAAGGAGTTGGTCAATGATGCTCGAACATGTACTTATTTTGAGTGCTTATTTATTTTCTATTGGAATCTATGGATTAGTCACGAGCCGGAATTTGGTTCGGGCTCTTATGTGTCTTGAACTTATATTGAATGCAGTTAATCTAAATTTTGTAACATTTTCTGATTTTTTTGATAGCCGCCAATTAAAAGGAAATATTTTCTCAATTTTTGTTATAGCTATTGCAGCCGCTGAAGCAGCTATTGGCCTTGCTATTGTTTCGTCAATTTATCGTAACAGAAAATCAACCCGTATCAATCAAACCAATTTATTGAATAAATAGTCTTTTTTTCTATATTATATTATAAAAAAAATTAAATATTTATTATAATTATATCAATATAATATTATAATTGTAATTATAAGTTCAATTTAGATTACTCGATATCGCACTTTAAAGTATAACATACTGTAAGAAGTCAAAGTATTTTGGACCTCTTTTCTATTTATTTTGTAGTTTGTAGTAAGTCACCAATCCAAACCAGAAGTAGATTGATTCAAAAAATTCTGGTAAATCATCGATTCGTCTGGTATTTTAATATGTACTTCATTTACTTTAGTAGAACTAGATCGAAAATTAATGAAATAAAAAAAAAGAAGATCCTATGTCACATTCAGTAAAGATTTATGATACATGTATAGGGTGTACTCAATGTGTTCGAGCTTGCCCCACGGATGTATTAGAAATGATACCTTGGGACGGGTGTAAGGCTAAACAAATAGCTTCTGCTCCAAGAACGGAGGATTGTGTTGGTTGTAAGAGATGTGAATCCGCCTGTCCAACAGATTTTTTAAGCGTTCGAGTTTATTTATGGAATGAAACAACTCGGAGCATGGGTCTAGCTTATTGAGACGTTCCAGAACATTTCATTTGAATCCATTTTTTCAATTTGGATTTTTTTTACTGACAAAAACCCGTACCGGAAAAGAAATTTCTTTTCCGGTACGGGTTTTTTTTTGCCCAAGTGTATCTTGTCTTTACCACGAATTCTTTTCCTTGGTTAACAACAATTGTAGGTTTACCCATATTTGCAGGTTCTTTAATTTTCGTTCTTCCTCATAGAGGAAATAAAAAAATTCGTTGGTATACTATTACCATAGCTGCTATAGAGTTACTTCTAACAACCTATGTATTTTGTTATCATTTCCAACCGGACGACCCATTAATCCAACTGGCAGAAGATTATAAATGGATAAACTTTTTTGATTTCCACTGGAGATTGGGAATAGATGGACTTTCGATAGGACCCGTTTTACTGACGGGATTCATCACTACTTTAGCTACTTTAGCAGCTTTTCCAGTTACTCGAGATTCCCGATTATTCCACTTTCTAATGTTAGCAATGTACAGTGGTCAAATAGGATCATTTTCGTCCCGAGACCTTTTACTTTTTTTCATAATGTGGGAATTAGAATTAATTCCTGTTTATCTACTTTTATCCATGTGGGGCGGAAAGAAACGTCTTTACTCCGCTACTAAATTTATTTTGTATACGGGGGGGGGTTCCATTTTTCTATTAATGGGAGTTCTGGGTATTGGTTTATACGGTTCTACTGAACCTACCTTAAATTTGGAAATGTTAGTTAATCAATCGTATCCCCTAGCATTAGAAATAATATTCTATATTGGCTTTTTTATTGCTTTTGCTGTTAAATTACCAATTATACCGTTACATACATGGTTACCAGATACCCATGGGGAAGCCCATTATAGTACTTGTATGCTTCTAGCGGGAATCTTATTAAAAATGGGAGCATATGGGTTGGTTCGGATCAATATGGAATTATTGCCTCATGCTCATTCGATCTTTTCTCCTTGGTTGATAATAATCGGCACAATGCAAATAATCTATGCAGCTTTAACATCTCTTGTACAACGTAATTTAAAAAAAAGAATAGCCTATTCTTCTGTATCGCACATGGGTTTTATAATTATAGGAATTAGTTCTATAACTGAAACGGGACTTAATGGAGCTTTTTTACAAATAATCTCTCATGGATTTATTGGTGCTGCACTTTTTTTCTTAGCGGGCACTAGTTACGATAGAATACGTCTTGTTTATCTTGACGAAATGGGCGGAATAGCTATTCCAATGCCAAAAATTTTTACACTATTCAGTAGCTTTTCAATGGCATCCCTTGCGTTACCAGGCATGAGTGGTTTCGTTGCGGAATTAATCATCTTTTTCGGAATAATTACTAACCAAAATTTAGTTTTAACGACAAAAATACTAATTACTTTTGGAATGGCAATTGGAATAATATTAACTCCTATTTATTCATTATCTATGTTACGTCAAATGTTTTATGGATATAAGTTATTTAATATTAAAAACTCTGCTTTTTTGGATGCGGGGCCACGAGAATTTTTTGTTTCGATTTCTATCTTTATACCAGTAATTGGTGTTGGCGTTTATCCAGATTTTGTTCTTTCATTATCTGCTGAGAAGGTGGAAACTATTCTATCAAAATTTTTTTATAGATAAGTTTCATCTCATTTAATGAAATGAAAAAAGTAGTCTTCTTTATCTTTATATTTGTAAGAAGAATGACTAAATTGGAATTCTAATCGGGCTTTTTTGGCGTTTGTGAGAACCATTTAAATGGTTCTCACCTGTTTATAAGTTTATAAGAACGGTCTTGTCCTATGTTTGTATTCGTAGGGTCCTCTCTTTACTTCAATTTAATTAATGAATGAACCATAACTATGTAGCCCTATTCCTAAGAGATTGACTCCAAAATAGCATATCCAAATTATAAGAAAGCCTATAAAAGCTACAATTGCAGAATTTGCAACCTGAAAATTTAAATTTGTTCTAATATGTAAGTAAATTGCAAATACAATCCAAGTAATAAAAGCCCAAGTTTCCTTTGGATCCCAATTCCAATATGATCCCCACGCTTCATTGGCCCATACTGCTCCTGAAAGAATACCTACGGTTAAAAGGATAAATCCTAAACTAATAACACGATAACTCCAATGATCTAGTTGTTCAATCAATTGAGACCTGTAATAATTTTTAACCGAAAAAGGTGAAACGCTTTCTAAAATAATGCCTTTTTCGTTCATGTGTTGAATCTCACTGAAAAAAAGGAATTGCTTTAAAAAATGTTTTTTTTTATCAAAAAACGTTATTCTATTTTTTTGAAATAGAATGCTTAGAAGTGCTACTGATAATAATGATCCGCATAAAAGAGCTGCATAACCTAGGACCATCATACTTACGTGCATCATTAACCAATGGGATTGAAGAGCCGGTACTAATAGTGAAGATTGATGCATTTCCGTTAAAAGGCCTGAAGTAGCAAACCCTTGTGTAAAAATAGCACTTGGTGCAGTTATTGCACTTAAATACCTTTTTTGTTTTTTTAAATATGGAATATTATGAATAATGTAAAAACTCCAGGAAAGAAAGATTAATGATTCATATAGATCACTTAATGGGAAATGTTTAGAAAAAACCCAACGAGTAACTAATAATCCCATTATAGAAAAAAAAGTAACTAGCATGCCTTTTTCTAATGAATTATAGAGTCGTACTTTTTCATTGACTAATAAAGTTATCAAATGGAGTGTTATTACAACGGAAACCGTTGAAAAAGAAATATGAGTCAAAATATGTTCTAAAGTCGAAAATATCATATAAAATTATAATTATATATAAAGAAATCCCTCAATTATAAATTATCAAATCAAAACCCGAACGAAAATGCGTTTAATTTTTTTTACATAGAACCCTTTTAATCTTTTGATACTTTATTAAGATGCTATGCCGCCACTCGGACTCGAACCGAGATGCTATCGCACTGCTTCCTAAGAGCAGCGTGTCTACCAATTTCACCATAGCGGCTTATTTGAAATCATAATAACATTTTATTATTTAATCGTCGAGATTAATTCAATACAGTATAAAAAAAATTTTTGGGGGGTAATTATAAATCCATTTTTTATCTTATTTCAAAATTAGTAAATAACAAATACATAGATCCTTTGAATATGAATACAAAAAAATCAAACTTTTTGGATCGTAATTTCATTACGGCACCAAGGGCTTTTTTGGTATTTTGATATCCAAAAAAATGAATTAAACAATAGATAGATTTTTTTCTTTAGTATATAGGTTATTTTTTGTTGCAACAAACCTATTTAATATTGAACTTAATATGTCAAAATTTTTAAAATTGCTGCTGAAATAAAGAACTTCGCATATAATCTTTATCTTCAAAAAAAAATATAGCCTTTTAGATTGATTGGAAAAGAACCCATATAAAGCAATTCCTAAAGTTAAGGTTTACCTATTTTTTTTTATCTTTTGTTGTGATTTATAACTAATAACTAAAAAATTTTTAGAATTTTGTTGTGACAAAAAAAAAAGGTTGATGGGGAAAAAATCCCCATCTTAAAAATATAAAAATAGACTAAAAAAACGATGATGATTCAAAAATTTTTTTTTAAGGCCTTTTTATGGTTGACATATCATAAGAAAAAAGCTAAACCTTTTTCTAAGCATTAATTAATAGACGCAAAATATTTATATTATTTTTTTTTTTTTTTTTTAAGTTTTACATAAAAAAATTTTTCAATTTAAAGAGTCAAAATTAAATTTCTTCAAAATTTCTCATGCTAATTTGTTCTATATTTAGGCTCTTTTTTTTTTTAAGATCCATTCTGATTATTCCAAGTTTTGAGTACTTATTTTTCGTACAAAAAAACTTTTAGAATTTCCGGTATAAAGGGATTTTGCTAACGAAAAAGCTTTTAACGCTGCCCAATACCCTTTTTTTTTCCAAATATTTTTACGAATACACTTTTTGGAAATAGAAGTACGCTTTTTTGGAACTGCCATTTTAAATTGAATTGATTCTTGATTGTTATAGTTGGATGTGAAAGACATCTATTATTCAAACAAATCTTTGTTTCTTTTTTATTATCTATGTATTTATATTCTAGATGATAATCTCTTAAAAAATGATCTTTTTTTTTTATAATAAATTATTCGATTAGTAGAAACAAACTCTAAAAAAAAAAAAAAATGAATATGAAATTTAAAAGTAATTAAGATTTCTAAATAAATTAAAATTCATGAAAAAAATTGCACCTTATATTATATCTCTATCTCTATTTTATTTTTGTTGTGTTGTATTTAAATTTAATTTATATGTACATACTAAACCACGCCGATAAATTTAAAAATCTAATACTTATTTAATCTTAATTGCAAAACTTGACTTTAGTTTTTTGAAAACATATAAACTATATATATATATACTTTAGGATGGAAAAAATTTTTTGAGTAAAACAAGTTGATAATTCTGAACAAATTTTAGATTATAGAAGAAACTAAGTCGTTTGTATCATTATTAATTTTATTAAAGCTTTTGTTAAGTAAATCTTATGATTAAAGGTATTTTTTATCCTGTAATCTATATACGCATTATAAATGATTTAAATGTAAAAGAAAGTGTCATTTTTTTATCGTCCCTCTCAACTTAATCTATTAACTTAATTTATTAAAGGCAAGAACTGATGAATACTAAAAGATGCAACCTGAAATAAAAATTTTCTATTATGGAACATATATACCAATATGCATGTATCATATCCTTCATTCCACTTACAATTCCTTTGTTAATAGGAGTCGGGCTTCTACTTTTTCCGACAGCAACAAAAAAGCTTCGGCGTATATGGGCTTTTTCTAGTATATCTTTGTTAACAATAGTTATGTTTTTTTCGATTGTGTTGTCGATTCACCAATTAAATAGTAATTCCTTTTATCAATATGTATGGTCTTGGACTATTAATAACAATTTTTCGTTCGAATTTGGCTACTTGCTCGATCCACTTACTTCTATTATGTCAGTCTTAATCACTACGGTTGCAATTTTGGTTCTTATTTATAGCGATAATTATATGTGTCATGACCAAGGATATTTAAGATTTTTTGCTTATATGAGTTTTTTCAATACGTCCATGTTAGGATTAGTTACTAGTTCAAATTTGATACAAATTTATATTTTTTGGGAATTAGTTGGAATGTCTTCGTATCTATTAATAGGTTTTTGGTTTACAAGACCTATTGCCGCGAATGCTTGTCAAAAAGCGTTTGTGACTAATCGTGTAGGGGATTTTGGTTTATTATTGGGAATTTTAGGTCTTTATTGGGTAACAGGCAGTTTCGATTTTCCTGATTTGTTTGAAATATTTAATAACTTAATTAAAAATAATGAGGTCAATCCTTTATTTTCTATTTTTTGCACTTTCTTCTTATTTTTTGGTGCAGTTGCAAAATCCTCCCAATTTCCCCTTCATGTGTGGTTACCCGATGCTATGGAGGGGCCTACTCCTATTTCAGCTCTCATACATGCTGCGACCATGGTCGCAGCGGGGATTTTTCTAGTCGCTCGACTTTTTCCTCTTTTCATAGTTATACCTTATATAATGTATGTAATAACTATTATAGGTATAATAACTATTTTTTTAGGGGCTACCTTAGCTCTTGCTCAAAAAGACATTAAGAGAAGTTTAGCTTATTCTACAATGTCTCAGTTGGGTTATATGATGTTAGCTCTAGGTATGGGTTCTTATCGAGCTGCTTTATTTCATTTGATTACTCATGCTTATTCAAAAGCATTATTGTTTTTAGGATCCGGATCTATTATTCATTCAATGGAAACGCTTGTTGGATATTCTCCAGATAAAAGTCAGAATATAGTTCTTATGGGGGGATTAACAAAACATGTTCCAATTACAAAAAATGCTTTTTTAATAGGTACCCTTTCTCTTTGTGGTATTCCGCCTTTTGCTTGTTTTTGGTCCAAAGATGAAATTCTTAATGATAGTTGGTTGTATTCACCAATTTTCGCAATAATAGCTTATTTCACAGCCGGATTAACCGCATTTTATATGTTTCGAATCTATTTGCTTACGTTTGATGGACATTTAAACCTTTATTGTAAAAATTACAGTGGAAAAAAAAGTAGTTCCCTCTATTTAATATCTCTATGGGGTAAAGAAAGATTTAAAATAAAAAATAAAAATTTATCTTTATTGACCTTATTAACAATGAATAATAATAATCGAGAAAGTTCTGCGGTTTTTATGAAAAAACCTTATAAAAATTCGGAAAATTCTTTTAAAATGATGCGTTATTTTTTTACTATTACTGATTTTGATAAAAATAAAATTTCTGCATATCCTTCAGAATCGGACAATACTATGTTATTTCCTCTCATTATATTGATTCTGTTTACTTTCTTCATTGGATTTATAGGAATTCCATTAAATAAAGAAGGAATAGGATTGGATATATTAACTAAATGGTTAACTCCACCCGTAAATCTTTTACATTCAACTTCAAAAAATTCTGTTGATTTGTATGAATTTGCAATAAATGCAATCTTTTCTGTTAGTATAGCTTATTGGGGAATATTTATAGCCTTTTTTTTCTATAAACCCATTTATTCATCGTTAAAAAATTTTAACTTAATAAATTCATTTGATAAAAGAGGTCCTAATAAAATTTTTGGGGATAAAATAAAAAATTTTATATATAATTGGTCTTCTAACCGTGGTTATATCGATGCTTTTTATACAACATTTTTTATTAAAGGGGTAAGAGGTTTGGCCGAGTTGGCGTCTATTATTGATAGACGAATAATTGATGGAATTCCAAATGGGTTTGGTATTACAAGTTTTTTTTTCGCCGAAAGTTTCAAGTATATAGGAGGAGGTCGCATCTCCTCGTATCTTTTATTCCAATTGATTTTTTTATTAATTTCTTATTTATTTTTAGTCCTATGATTGCATCAACTAAAAATTTACAAAATTTTTCTTGATCTTCTGAACTAATTTGTACTTCTTCTGGAAGTAAAGAAATTCCTTTCAGATTGAATGTTGATTCCCCATAAAATTGACTCATTAACTGCATGAAATGCCTAATTTCTTTTGATATTGATTTTTTATTAAATGCATCTTTTTTCTGTTCAAATTCGTGGTAATTATAATCATTACTAAGAATACTATGAATCTTATTTATAAAAATTCCATCTATCCTATTTTTGACTGCAGTTTCATTTATAATAGAGGGTGAAAAGCTTTTTTTTATTATTCCACGATAGGATCCATTTAAGAAAGGATCATTTATTTTTGGCAAATATTCCTTTTTCGTTTTCTCATTGCATAATCGAGTTTTTTTATCGAGTCCATCTATATAAAAAAGTCCTTTGTCTAGAACTGCAATTCTATTAGCAAATTCATTGCTTAAGCTGTTTTTTTTTTGTTCATTGTTATAAATCCAATAATTGTATAGTTCATCGTATAAGAATTTTTCTGTTGTAGACAAAGAAATCTTTCTTTGTATCATTTCCCAGAAAATGGATAAACTGGGGGGATATGTAAAAGAAATTCTTTGTTTTCCATCATTTTTACATGTATAAAAAAAATATTGTGACATTTCCTTTCTTACCGCATTTTCAAATCGATTGTTTTTTATATATCGCGTTGGACGATTCCAACGTTTATAGTCGAAAAGCAGAGAAAGAAGGGGTTTTTCAAACCAGAAGAGGTTTTTCTTTTCTTCTTTAAGTATTTCTAACTTCGAAATATCTTGATTGCCAGAATAAAAAGTTGGGCTGTTTTTATAGCATGCTTCTTTTAAGTGCAAGTTGAATTCATCCTTTGTTTTGTCCTTTCCATTCACTCGGATCTTTTCCGTTTCATCCATTTTGTCCGGATCCTCCTTTTCGTCCGAAAAAAGGGAAGGAGGAGGATCTTCTTCGGTGAATCCCTCTTCTTCCTGTTTAGTCTCCTTCGTTTCGGAAGTTTTTTCCATTTCTACATCTATTTCTTCCTCAATTTCTTTCCTTTCTGAGTTTTCTTTCAATTTCTTAGTAAAAATGGGTGACGGCATTCTGCCTAAATAGTATACACAGGTAATAAATAAGAGAATACTAAAGATTCGAGCCATAGAATTTTTCAATTCTGACACCAGATACTTATTAGATCGAATAAGTACATTAGATCTAATAGAATGATTTTGCTGTATCCAAACTAATACCAACCCAACCCATTTCATGAATAAAATGTGACCAATTAACCAACCAACAAAACTACTTGTTACAAATAATATCTTGTTGTTGCATCGAAACATATAAATGTTTACTAATCTGGCTAACATTGAACTTGGTAAAATGAAATGGTTGAATAATTGAAAAATTAGATTATTCAGGAATACACATTGAATGCTGAGATTGCGCATTGAATTTCTGCTAGTAGATCCAAAAAAAAAAAAGTTTTTGTGATTGTTCCAGAAGAAATGAAACAAAAGGTAGGGTAGAGCTAGGACAGTTATTGTATGAGGTCTACCCAATGCTAGATGCAGAGGCGTATAATAGATCGATATGAACATCATGAGCTGTCCCATAATAAAACCAGTTGTTGCTGATACCTTCTTCTCGGTTCCTTCTTCTCCTTCTTCCATAACCTGAGCTCGGAGAAGGAAGAGATAAGAGGGCCCTATGGAGAATGTGGTCAGAAATCCATAATAAAGTCCGACCACAACGACCGAATTTATTATCTTCATGCATAAGGATAATAGATTACCTAGTAGAAAAGATTGAAAAATCATCAGAAACCTTCCTTTTTCTTTTGTATTGAAATTTCTGGATTATTATATGATGATTTTTTAACTTTCCATATATAAATAGAAAGAGATAGACTAGAAACGACATCTCTTATATCGA